AAAAGAGGAATAAATAAAATCGAATTTTACACTCAACTTCGAAGGAAGGAATTTGCAACAAAACAAACAGATAGAATCGAAATTCTAATCTAAAAATGGAAATGAATTGAAAAATTCGACCTGGATTTTAAGGTTTTTAAGGAATATCCAAAAAAATACATTCCATTTCTATCATTATTATAATATTACATATTCCAATTCAATCGGATACCAGAAAAAAATGAATTCGGGATTTGTTTTGCTCAATGAGATAAGGATCTAATCTAATAATCCGAAACAATATAGAATTCATTTTTTTGAAACTTAACCTTTTTTTATTGTTCAAAAAAGAATTAGAAAAAGAGGAGAAACATTTTTAACTTTTTGGGGAGAATACGATTAGAGTGTGTAATAAGACTTGTATGTATTAATATAGATCTAACTCTAGCTATAGTTAGCTATCTATATCTATATATAGATAGATAGAATAGATAGATCTATGTCTAACTTTATTGCAGTCATATCCGTTCGGAACAACACATAACACGTCGTGTTAATTTTTTTCTATTCAATCTATTTAATAGAAAAAATTGAAAAAAAGGAGGGGCGCCTGAATTTTTTGAGAATTCCATATCCGTATAGTATAGGTATTATATATAGATAAGATACCCGATTAGATAATACCTGTGTAACAATTCAAATTTATGTTCTAGGGTTTACATATACTGACAGTTGCTGTTATAATTGGAATAGAGAAAGTTTTTTCAATAAAAAAAAAGAAAGAAATATTGGTTATGTATCAATTTTTTTTCTTATCTCACTAAGTATCTTATTAAGAAAAAAAATGGATATTCAAATATTCAAGAATTATTCATAAATTAATAGTTAACGGTTGCAATTTGTCCCGAGATTTTTTCTTTTGTAACAGAAGGTGTAAGCTTGTTTTTTTATTTCATGTTTTTTGATTTCAATAAAAAAAGGGGGGATATTCTCATATATTTCATATATAAATATATACTGGCGGCATGGCCGAGTGGTAAGGCGGGGGACTGCAAATCCTTTTTCCCCAGTTCAAATCCGGGTGTCGCCTGATCGACAAGAGATTTGAAATATTGTATTACATTTTTTATTTTTATAGAAAACTTTTTTTCCAACAGAGGCAATCGAGGGAAAAGGAGTCTTGAGACTTGGTAATCTATCTTAAATCTTTTTTTTTATTTATTTAATAAAATATAATAAAAAATAAAATATATTAATTTTATTTTAAAAAATATATATACATATATTTAAAAATATATCCCGTGAATTTATCGAAAAAAAATATCTTCATGAGTTAATTGTAAATTCATCAGCTAATTTTTATTTTGTTAGACTCAATTTACTTGTTTTTATTTAAAAATGTTCATCTCATATATATTAAAAATATATATCCCGTAAATTAAGAGTAACAAATATATTCTCGTGAACTAAGTGTAAAATCATTTATTTATTTTATTTTGTCAAACTCAACCCACTTACTCTTTTAAAAAAAATATTCATCATGAATAATGCATAAATATTTTAACTTTTTTTTAAAATAAAATAAAAAAAAAAAATAAAATATAATATAATTATTTTATAAAATTTATATAAAATTTTTTTTATAAAATATGAAATCGAGGGAAAAGGAGTCTTGAGACTTGGTAATCTATCTTAAATCTTTTTTTTTATTTACTTAATGAAATAGGATAAAACATAAGTTTGATTATTCCTACCTTTAGTAACATTTATTTCCTTAAAACTTCCTTGGAAGTTTCCGTATATTTTTTTTATGCTTAATGTTTTCCGATTTGACTTAAAATAATAGAAAAGAACTTTTGATATGTTCTAATAGAGTGGATTCTGGTTTTTCGTCAATGGCGTTATCCCAGAATCCCTTTTTGACTCTGTACCAACAATTCCACTATTATTATAGTATTTTGAGTGAATAATCCAAAAAAATACAAGAAAAATTTTTGAACAATTTTGAACAATAAATAAAAAATTCCTTCATATTGATATAGATAGGAGACAAAATTTACATGGATATAGTAAGTCTTGCTTGGGCTGCTTTAATGGTAGTTTTTTCTTTTTCCCTCTCTCTTGTGGTATGGGGAAGAAGTGGACTATAAGGGTACTAATAATTGAATTAAGGGATCAAAGTACCCATTTTGTTTTCTAGCTGGGTTTTCCAATTTTGAACTGTTGAATTTCAGTATTAAATTTGTACTAATTAGAATTTATACTAATTAATTGAATTCAAATCAAATATAAAAAATACATAGAATATCCGCATTTCAGAGTTCTATTATATTCTAGTAGTGTAATGTATTCTATGTATAACATAGAAAGAAAAAATACTCTTTCAATCAAACAAATATTTGAATTATTCCCATATTCGTATTTTGAGAAAATTAAGGGAATCCAATAGGAAATTGACTCTTCGAATTCTTCATAAAATAAAGATGAACTTATTCTTACCCAGGTTATATATATGGAATAT